GTGACTGTGCCGGCTGTTAAAATTAGGTCCGCTTGCCTAGGACTCGATCTTGGTACCAATCCATAACGATCAAAGTCGAATCGCGAGCCTATTAATGAAGCAAATTCAATAAAACAGCAACTGGTACCATATAGAAGCGGCCATAAACTGGAAAGTCTTGACCAATTCGAAAGATCATTCAATGTAGTTGAAATAACTGAATTGGTAGTTGTTTTGTCAAGTAAGGGAAACTCAATCAAATCCATAACTGTCTCAATGTAATCTTTTCCTTCCTTTTTATTTTGATTGTCTGAATATTCAATTAAGACCATTCCAATGCTCCTTTTCGCCATGCATAAACTGAACCAACAATTGGGATAAGCACGAAAATGAAAGCTTCGATAAATACAGATACACCCAATACATCGAAACTCATTGCCCATGGATAAAGAAAGACCGTTTCAACATCAAAAACAACAAAAACTAGAGCAAACATGTAATAGCGGATTCGGAATTGTAACCAAGCATCCCCCATGGGTTCCATACCCGATTCATAACTAGAGAGCTTCTCTGGTCCTTCACTAACCGGGGCTAAAACTCCGGAAATTACAAATGCCAAGATAGGAATAACGCTTGATATTATTAGAAATGCCCAGAAAATATCATATTCGTGAAGCAGAAACATAAATGTACTCCTAGTAATGTGGAATAGGCTGAATTATTCGATTCGAATCGGAATTGTCAATTCATCCAGAGCTTCTTATCTTAGACGAAACAAGAATTGATTTTGATCAAATCAAACCACATAGCTTAGAGTTTGTTTGCTGTGGGGCATGTCTTGTTTTTTGCTGTGGGGCATGTCTTGTTTAAAGATTCATCTAATGGAATCCCACTTACATTTTTGATTTCGATTCTATTTAGATATGGTGTAAACGTAGGGTGCTCTTACACAAACAAAACTCTCTCAGTCTTGAGTTTTCTATCCTCTATAAAAAGGTAATAAAATACTAAAATATTCTATTCCTATAACTATAATAAATATCAATATCCTATAAAAATATCCTATAACCTATTTATTATTAATATAATATAAAAATATCCTATAATCCATTATAATCTATAATATAATAAAACTATAAAACTATAATATAATATAATAAAATATGAAAAATATAATAAAATATGAAAAAATATTAAATAAAATATGAAAATACAATGAAAATACATAATTTTAAATACATAATCATAATTTTAAATACATAATTTATAATTAACATAATTTATAATTAAAATTATATAATAATATTAATAATATGAAAAATAAAAAAGAAATAGTAAAAAAAAAAAAAAAATAGTAAAGAAAAGTAAATATCCTATAATTAAATACTATGAATACTATATTCATTAGAATACTATCTTCATAGTATATATATCTTCATAGTATTCTTCATAGTATATAATAATAATAATTAATAATAATGAAAGATAGAATGAAAGATTGTCTAGGGATTTCTAACATATTCTATTTATTCGAATCGAAGTATTCCTTTTTCATTAAAATCTGGGTAGAGGATCATTGCTTCTATTGATTTGATACGAATATTAATACATAATCTAATGCATCGAACGCTTTTTTATCCTTTCCGTGTCCTAAATTTCATTTCTATTTTTCTTAATTAATTTGATTCAATCCGTTGAATTGAGAGGTGACATATAACAACTTATATCTTTCTATATGGAAACTTTGAACCCCCACCTTCTCCGAAATAAATAAGAAGAATGGAGTTATTTCAGTGGAGTTAGAATGAAAGACTCATTTCATTCTATTTCGGACCAATCTCTAGTACTAATAGTATAGTACTAAACTAGATTACGATTTGGAATGAACCAAAATACTTGTTTGTTTTGGTACGGCAATAACACTTAATAATATAATGATAAGACCAAGCAGTGGGTTAGATTCTGCTACAAGAAAAGGTTTTACAGCAAACCTATACTAGACAATGAAACATAGCAAAATGTGGAGTAGTATAATCGACGGAATCATAAAAAAAAGATTTACATACCATTTTCGAATAGAAAAAATCACGCATTATCGAATGATTCGACAGACCAAATCAAACCCCCAAACCCACTCAACTCATAGAATATAGAAGAAGAAACGTTAATTCATTTAATTTAGGACCAATTCATTATCTCTCTATTATCTCTGAATCAATCAAAATCAATAAGGTTGCTCTTGTTCTGCCAAAAAATAAACGATTAGTGATTAGTCAGGGCAGGGGGCTTCTACAATACAAATACAAGACCCAAGACCAAGAAAGGAATACGTCCTAGACCCATGTGACTTAGGATTAGACTTGGTTGGGTCAGGTTGAAGTTTTTAGGCAGAATCATGTCATGATTTTCACTTCCTAAATTGATTGAGATTCGGTATACAAAAACAAAAGCGTGTCACTAACTCTTTGATCATGGACAGGAAAAGAGAAAAAATCATATCTAATTCATCTACAATTCTTAA